GTCTATAGGATAACTTCCGTCGTGAAAGTTATTTGGCGTTTTTATATGGTATCCTCTATTTCTCTCGATTTGTAATCCAATACACAAATCAATTGGTTCGGTTAGGCTAGCTATATGCTGTGTATTATCAACGATTTCCACAGAAGGCGGTAAGATGATGTCTTGAGCAGTTACATATCCGGGACCTTTGGCACAAATAACGGCGTTACGAGTTCCATACAAATTACTTCTCAATACAATTTCTTTCAAATTCATTAAAATTTCATGTACTGATTCTTGAATACCTATTATGGTAGAATATTCGTGTCGTATTTTCTCAGATTTTGCACGTGTAATACATGTTCCTTCTATTTCTCCAAGCAAAGCTCTTCGCATCGCAATGCCTATTGTGTCGGCTTGACCTTTCATAAGTGGAGACAGAATAAAGCGTCCATAATAAAGACGCTTACTATCTGTTCGTGATTCAACACATTTCCACTGTAGTGTCCGAGTAGAGACTTTTACTTTCTCTCGAACCATAGTAATATTATTTTATTTGATCAGATCATTGAATCATTTATTTCTCTTGAAATCTCTTTAGTGTTTATTTCTACACACGTCTTTTTTTAGGGGGCCGACAGCCATTATGTGGCATAGGGGTTACATCTCGTACGAAACGGAATAGTATACCACTTCTACGAATAGCTCGTAGTGCTCCATCTCTTCCGAGACCAGGACCCTTTATCATAACTTCTGCTCGTTGCATACCTTGGTCTACTACCGCGCGAATAGCATTTCCCGCTGCGGTTTGAGCAGCAAAAGGAGTCCCTCTTCTTGTACCCCTGAATCCACAAGTACCGGCGGAGGACCAAGAAATTACCCGACCTCGTACATCTGTAACAGTAACAATGGTATTGTTGAAACTTGCTTGAACATGAATAACTCCTTTTGGTATTCTACGTGCACTTTTACGTGCACCACTGCGCCCATTCCTACGTGAACCAACTTTTGGTATAGGTTTTGCCATATTTTATCATTTCATAAAGATAAGTCAGAGGTATATGGATATATCCATTTCATGTCAAAACAGATCTTCTATTTTTATTTGTTCATTGCTTTCTTTAAAATCAGTTTCTTTTCTTTAAGGAGTTCCTTTTAGAATAGAAAGATTATCCTTGTCTTTGTTTATGTCTCGGGTTGGAACAAATTACGATAATTCGCCCCCTCCTACGGATTAGTCGACATTTTTCACAGATTTTACGAACGGAAGCCCTTATTTTCATAGTTGTTATTCCTTAAATTTTTCCGAATCCACTTATTGGAAGAAAATAAGTTTCTTAAAATTGTTGAACCTTGAATTGGATTCCCTGAAAGGAATTTTGAAGTTGAAAAACCGCCTAATCGTTCGAATCCTTGTTGCGGAGTCTATAAATTACGCGTGCCTTGGTTGAATCATAAGCACTTACTTCACTTTTGTTGACTCTATCCCACGGCGGTATACGTATGAAACTCGACCGGATCCGTCCTGAAACATAACCTAGAATCAGATCTTCATTTTCGATATCTAAATGAATCTGGAGTATACCATAATGAATCTGGAGTATACCATTGGGAAGCGATTCGCTAATTAAACCTCCAGGAATCCATTTTTGTTCTTTTATTTTATTCCAGGTAAAAAAAACTTCCTTGATGTATCAACTACTGTAGGGCAGGCGGAGTTCTATTCTATTAGAAAACCCGTTATTTTTATTTTTTTTTTCGAAAATGGAAAGTTTCGGATACAATTCGGATATCGGACGGATTACCATATATAACACAAAATTTCCCCGCCGATTCCTTCTAGTCGAGCCTCCCGGTCTGTCATTATACCCCGAGAAGTAGAAAGAATTACAATCCCCATCCCGCCTAAAATTCTAGGAATTTTTTGATAGTTAGAATAGATTCGTAGACCGGGTCGACTGATTCGTCGTAAATTTAAAATAGTTCTATACGGTCCTTTCCTATTCCTTCTATGTCGTAGGGTTAAAACCAAAAAAGATTTGTTGCTTTCCCGATGTTTCCTTACGTTATCGATAAAACCTTCTCGTAAAAGGATTTTAACAATGTTTTCAGTGATGTTAGTAGATGCTATTCGAACCGTTCCTTTTCTATTCATGTCAGCATTTCGTATAGAGGTTATTATGTCAGCAATAGTGTCTTTACCCATGGTAAACTAAAATTATTGTTGCTCGCGAATTTTGATATAATCAACATGTTCTTTTTTTTACTTAGTAAAGAAAGGTATATACGTGAAACACAATCTACTAATTAATCTATGTAAATACTCTATACTCTAATTTAAATACTATAACCTCTAATTTAAATACTATAACTGTCTCGTCTTATAATACCTCAGGGGCTAATGAAACTATTTTAGTGAAATTTAACTGTCTCAATTCCCGGGCGATCGCACCAAAAATCCGAGTTCCTTTTGGATTTCCTTCTTGATCAATGACAACTGCAGCATTGTCATCATATCGTATTATCATACCGTTGTCGCGTTTGAGTTCTTTACAAGTACGTACAATTACAGCTCTGATCACTTCTGATCTTTCTAGAGGTGTATTTGGTACTGCTTCCTTGATCACAGCAACAATAACGTCACCAATATGAGCATATCGGCGATTACTAGCTCCTATGACTCGAATACACATCAATTCTCGGGCCCCGCTATTATCTGCTACATTCAAATGGGTCTGAGGTTGAATCATTTTTTTAATCTCTTCTTTCAATGCAACAAAGGACGGAGAAAAAAAAGAAATATTGTTTGTCAAAAAAAAGGAAACCCGCAATTGTTTTTTTTATTCCCAAGACTTCTTTCCTTTGGTTCTATATTCCTATCCTGAAATAATGAATTGAGTTTTTATAGGCATTTTTGACGCCGCTATTGAAATAGCTTTTCTGGCTATATTTTCGGCTACTCCGCCCATTTCATAAAGTATTCTGCCCGGTTTAACAACAGCTACCCAATACTCGGGAGATCCTTTCCCCGAACCCATACGTGTTTCTGTAGGTCTTACCGTAACTGGTTTGTCTGGAAATATACGTACCCATATTTTTCCACCACGGCGTACGTTTCGTGTCATTGCGCGGCGCCCCGCTTCTATTTGTCTAGATGTAATCCAAGCGGGTTCAAGTGCTTGAAGAGCATATCTACCGAAACAAATGCGATTACCTCGATAAGATATTCCTTTCATTCTTCCTCTATGTTGTTTACGAAATCTGGTTCTTTTTGGGTTATAGTTGATGGTTGTTTATCAATTCCATCTCTACTACAGAACTGGACATGAGAGTTTCTTCTCATCCAGCTCCTCGCGAAAAATGACTAAAATTTGATTCTTAAGATATACAGGTAGTTAATGAATAATAGATCGAATACTGGGACTCTTTGCTTTGAGATTTTATCTGATCTATTAGAAATTTGTATATCTTGTTTGGATCTATATTGAATATATAATATATATAAGTAAGTATAAGTATATATAAGTAATTAAACATAACATAATATATAAGTAATTAAACATGGATTCCTTTTATAGATAATGTCTAATTTTTTATAGATAATGTCTAATTATAGATAATGTCTAATGTTTTGTTATAATGTTATAACGAATCCTTATTTTTGTTTTGTCTTTTTTTATCATATTCATATCGGATCGAGAAAAATTTAGCAATTTAATAAAATCAAATTTTCGCGGGCGAATATTTACTCTTTCAATATCTATTTCGGTTGTCGGGTTAACTCATGACCTCTCAGAATCAGAATCAGAATCAGAATAAAACGAAATGAAGTGGTCTCTGGTTTGTTCCGCCATCCTACCCGATAAATCATTAGGATTCGTTTTCATTTCAATAGAACCCTCTGCATTCACGGGTTCCGTCGTCCCCATCGCTTTTTGATTAATGCTTAGGTCTGAATTCTACAACGGAGCCCTAATAAAAAAAATTGTTAATTCTTGAGTCAATATTCTCAGTTTTTATTGACTTAAGGCTCTTGATTTTTTCTTCCAGGAACAGATATTCATCTAATTATCGATGAATCTCTATTGATGCTCTATTACATTGCTTTTTAGCGGATGCTTCATAGACCTTACATATTAGAATCCTATATCATTTCATTGTTATTTATTTTTCTCTCTTTCTTTCATCCTTCTATTTATCCACATACTTTTTATTTTGCTTCGCAATTAATTTAGATATATTCATAATCAGATTGGTTTTTTTCTTTTACTTCTTAGTGCAGTGCAAATAAAAAATTTCAGTTGCTATAATGATATGACCAATATATCATATCTTGACTGATTCTTTGGATCCAGATAATCGGAAGCGATGAGTTGGTTATTAGTGCTATAGTTATTAGTTCGTACTGTGTCCACCCTTTTTTTTGAATCCTAAGCCTAAAAAAACCAACGAGTCGCACACTAAGCATAGCAATTATATCAAATGATCAATCAAATTTTTATTTAATCTTATAGAATATAGAACTGCTCATTTTTTATGTTCAATCAAAAAAAATGTTTGAAAGAATTTGTCATTTTTTGTTCTATCGCAGAATAGAATGTAAAGACAAGTAGAGTCTTATTCTTATTATTTTTCATCTATAAATATCCAAATTTTGATTCCTAATACCCCATAGATAGTTCGAACTTTATAAGAGCAATAATCAATTTTCGCCCTAATGGTTTGTAGAGGAACCCTACCTTCTCGGATCCATTCAACACGCGCGATTTCTTTTCCGTCGATACGCCCTGCAATTTGTATTTGAATTCCTTTTGTATCCGCTTGCTCGGTTAATTCAATAGCCTTTTTCATTGCTTTTCTAAATGAAACTCTATTCTTTAATTGTCCGGCTATAAATTCTGCAAGAATATTAGGGTGCCTGTAAGGATTTGCAATTCTTGTAATAGCAATGTTCAGTTTTCGATTCATACAATTAAGTTCTTTTTCAACATTCATCTGTAGTTCTTCGATTTTTCGTGGCC